ATCACTTTTTTTTATAGATCGTTCGGCAAAGTTTTTTTTATTTAAAATTTCACTATTTCAATTTAAAATTTTATTTTTAAATTGAAATAGAAATGAAAAATATCTTCATTTCGAAATTCTCTTGGATTTTAGTTGAGTAATGTATTCTATGAATAATAAATATATATGAAGAATACTCTTTCAATCAAAGAAATATTTCAATTATTTCCGTGTTCGTATTTTGAAAGTAAAAAAAGTAAAAGGAATACAAATGGTAGGAAATTTATTCCAACTGAATTCTTCATAAATTTTCTATTTCGATGAACTGACTCTTACCAAAGTTAGATATGGACCATGAGGAAGAACGGAACTTTTTTTTTATTTTGTTTACCTCTTTACTGTTCAAAGATCAAAGAGAAAACAATTCGGTTATTCCATTACGTGGATACACATTGGGAAACAACATAGTAGTTGTCCAACGAGATACTGCACATACTAAAATATTGTCTTGGGCGAGTCACATATTGCGCCGCTTGTTTTAGTTTTACTATTTTAGAAATTTTATTTTTGTTTTGCTTGTTTTATTGAACCCATTTCATATCATGGTTCAAACGTTAAAAGTCGACGGGTTTTACTAATCCTTTTCGAAATCCGAAGAAGTTCCCATGGATCATTTGTCAACTCCTCAATCAATGACTTCTTCGATAGGTATAATAAAATAATCTTTTAGTTAGCATTCCGACGAAGAAGTCATTGATTCTTTCGATCGGGATTCATATTGAAAATAATCAGAAATCTAGGAATTCTAATCGTAAAAGTCGCTTTCGATTATTTCAAATTAATTTAATTGAAATCAACACAAATTAAATACAAATAGATAAAGCAAAGAAATAGAATTGGGATACTATATAATATACATTATCACTATATATATTATATATACGTAATTTAATCGATTTCTATATATATAGAAAAGGAATATGATGATACTATTGTAGATTGATCTATATTAATCTATATTAAATTAACCCGCATTACAATACAACTTTATACACTACAATAACAATACTAGATAGTATGGTAGAAAGAAATATCTGAATCTTTCTACCATACTATCGTATCCCATAGAATACGACTGATTCTAGTCTGCCCATTTCATTTAAGACGCGAAATTTTTATCCTTTTCTTCTCTGCAATTATTGATAAGAAATAAAAAATCAAGTTTAATTCAAATTAATCACCTTGGCTGACTGTTTTTACGTATATTATAAGTAAAAAAGCAGTAGGAACTAGAATAAACAGTGCAGTAGCAATAAATGCGAGAATATTTACTTCCATAATCTCATTGTTTAATTTTTCTTTAATTCGCAATAACTCGGGAGTTAATCCCATAGAGATAATAAACCTTTCGCCTGTAAATTCAATGGGATGCATTACATCTCGATGATATCGAATCGGATCAATATCATGAATAACAATATCGGAGCTATCAAATCGATTCATCGTCAAGAATTGAATAGTATAACATAGGATGATCTTTTATCCATACTAAACTCAAAATTTGATTCCCGATACAATCAATAATTCCTTTATTTATTTATCATTCTTTTCCATTCTTTCTTTTCTATAACCTACCGCCCTCTTTGTACAATCATCTGATGAAGTATCATCTAACCGCCTTTCCACTTACCATTGGTTCTAAACAAACCCCAACAAACAATAGAAGCTCAATGAAAAAAAAAAGGAAGGAGCTAAGTTATAAACTCCTTTTTTTAATGATCCAATCTTCTTGGAAAACAAAAGAAGTATGATAAAGACGAGTACAAATTCCGGTATAAAAAAATCGAATATTCCATCAAATTAACTATTTTTTTATATATTTATATATAAATTTAAAAAGTTTGTTCTTTCAAGGAAAAACCCTTATAAAATAATATAAAATAAATAAAATAAAAAAAAAAATTCATTACCTCGCTAATAAAAAAGTGATCCTTGTTTGATCTTTATTTTTTGAATATCCTCTTTCATTGGATTAGTAATGGGACGCATATATCAAAAGTTCAATGCGAAATTTGAATGAGATAGATTATTTCAAATTAGTAAAATTTGAAATTGAGGTTACACAAAATAGGGCCCGAAAAGGTTTTATTTTAATCTTAAAAAAAAAAGTATTCTATACTATTCTATACACAGTAACTATGTTCAATTTTTTTTATATTGTACAAATTCCATTTATGTATGTACTCCCGGGAAACATACAATACTCTACTCTATTTCATATTTCACAGATCGGGAGTAATTGAAAAAGCCAGACCCAGTACAGTACGGTATCCCGTGGAATCCTGAATCTGATGCTAATAATATAATAATTGTACTAATCCACATATGCCTCTCTCCCATCAATCGAATCGGTACTAGTCGAAGAAATAGAAATTCCCCCATTTGGTTGATGATAAATGTGAAACGAAAAAGAAAAAAAGAAGAGGGATCGCTGTTGGGAATGAAATTATGTTATTTGGAC